TAATTCAGTAATTTCTGTTTGTTCTCCTAATTGATTGCAATTAAACTCGGCCCAATCCTTTTCAAAAAAAAAAAAGGATTGAGCCGAATAAAGAATGAGCATCCTATACTATGTATTTGCATAGATCTTTCATATGTACAGATTTCTATATACAAGATCTAAATACAAGAAAAAATCGAAGACTAAACAACTTAATACTTTTGTTGTTTATTGTTGGATCCATAGGATTAATTATGGATCCTTGGGATTGGTGGATCGTTTTCTATCCCGCAGTTTCAGGCCATAGATCAAGCCAAAGGAGGGGCCCCCTATACTCACCCTGTATATTGTCTTTTTCGTTTCATATTGCAAGATAAACTTATTATTTGATTATATGATACGAGATTCTACGAGAATGAATTCCTCATTTCTAGTATAGGAAGAAACAACTATTTATCTTTTCGATGAGAATTTTTTTTGTACATGACACGAGAGAAACCTGTCTTTATATTTCTAATTGAGAAAAAGATTCTATCATAATATATATATATATATTGAAGTGATACCCCAGATCCCCCCCAAAAGAGAATTATTTCTTTCAATACTCACTCGTTATTAGTTAACAATTCCAATGATCGGATCATATGCTTAATTCCTGATAGGAAATACAATAGTAAAATGATTATTCATCGAATGACTATTCATCTATAATATTTTCATCAAATAGGGGGACAGGAAGACTCTATGAAAAAATGGTGGTTCAATTCGATGTTGTCTAAGGATAAGGAGAAGTTAGAACATAAACGTGGGCTAAGTAAATCAATGGATAGTCTTAATGCTGTTGGACATACTGGTGGAAGTGAGGAGCCTCTTCTAAATGATACGGAGAAAAACATTCCTAGTTGGAGTGATAATAGTAGTTATAATAGTAGATATAGTTTCAGTAATGTTGATTATTTATTTGATATCAGGGATATTTGGAGTTTGATCTCTGATAACACTTTTTTAGTTAGGGATGGTAATGGTGACAGTTATTCTGTATATTTTGATATTGAAAATCAGATTTTTGAGATTGACAATAATAGTTTTTTTTTCAGTTATTTGAATAATAGGTCTAAGAGTAACAATCACTACTATTATCATTACATGTATGATACTCAATCTAGTTGGAATAATCATATTAATAGTTGCATTGATAGTTATCTTCGTTTTGAAGTCAGTATTCATAGTTACATTTTTGGTGGTACCGACAATTACAGTGACAGTTACATTTCTAGTTTCATTTGTACTGAAGGCGTAAGCGGAAGTGAAAGTAGGAATTCTAGTATAAAAACTGGTGGTAACAGCCGTGATTTCAATATAAGAGGAAGATCTAATGATTTTGATATAAATAAAAAATACAGAAATTTATGGGTTCAATGCGAAAATTGTTATGGATTAAATTATAAAAAATTTTTTAGGTCAAAAATGAATATTTGTGAACAGTGTGGATATCATTTGAAAATGAGTAGTTCAGATAGAATCGAACTTTTGATTGATCCGGGCACTTGGGATCCTATGGATGAGGATATGGTCTCCATGGACCCCATTGAATTTCATTCCGAGGAGGAACCTTATAGAGATCGTATCGATTCTTATCAAAGAAGGACAGGTTTAACTGAAGCTGTTCAAACAGGCATAGGTCAACTAAATGGTATTCCCATAGCAATTGGGGTTATGGATTTTCAGTTCATGGGGGGTAGTATGGGATCTGTAGTAGGCGAGAAAATCACCCGTTTGATCGAGTATGCTACTAATCGATCTCTACCTGTCATTATTGTGTGTGCTTCTGGAGGAGCACGCATGCAAGAAGGAAGTTTGAGCTTGATGCAAATGGCTAAAATATCTTCTGCTTCATATAATTATCAATCAAATAAAAAGTTATTCTATGTATCAATTCTTACATCTCCTACAACTGGTGGAGTAACTGCCAGTTTTGGTATGTTGGGAGATGTTATTATTGCTGAACCCAATGCCTACATTGCTTTTGCGGGTAAAAGAGTAATTGAACAAACATTGAATAAAACAGTACCTGACGGTTCACAAGCGGCTGAGTATTCATTCCATAAGGGCTTATTCGACCCAATCGTACCGCGTAATCTTTTAAAAGGTGTTCTGAGTGAGTTATTTCAGCTCCATGGTTTCTTTCCTTTGAATAAAAATAAAAAATAAAAAAAATATCGAAATAAAATGAAAATAAATATAGAATAGAAGCGATTTCTATGTCTACTACTATGTCTACCAAGAACTCCCATTTTTTACTAGGAATCCTTTTTTGTTGGATTGAATTAGTTTAGTTAGAGCCGCGAACTTATATTATAATAAACTCTTTAATTATAATAAAAAACTTTCTATTTTATTAGAAAGATAGATAGAAAGAATATAAGGATGGGAGAATAATAAAATTTCTTAAAGCGGAATATCATACATATTCGTGTAGAAAGATGAATAGGTACACTTCATTTAGTTCTCATTCCTTGCACTTAGTAACTACTTAATATTATTTATAATATATTATTTATAATAGTTTATAATAGATATACTTATACTTATCATAAGATATCTTTATAATAGGTACAAATATTAAATCGAGGTACCCATTCTATGACAGATCTTAACTTACCCTCTATTTTTGTCCCCTTAGTGGGTCTAGTATTTCCGGCGATTGCAATGGCTTCTTTATTTCTTCATGTCCAAAAAAATAAGATTGTCTAGATCCGATGGGACCCAATTTCATCAATTTATTTCAACACTGAATCATAATACAGATATTTATTTGGTACCGAAAATTGTTTAGTGTAATATGGTACGATATGTGGCTTTTTCCGAACACAAATGAAAGAACTGTTATGCATGCGAATGCATGATATCTGCATAAATGCAGTTATATGCGGGCATATCTGGTTAAAAAGGCTCGGCGAATATTTTTATAATAGAAAGTCAATGTATCTAACCAATTACTCCTAATGGTTCATATCAGAATAGTGCTAGTTGATGAAAGTTACTTCGGCATCAAGAAGAAAAGTAAAGTCAAATTTTTTCTCAATTCCAATCGAATACAACGGGATCTAGTATAGTATGAACTGGCGATCAGAACATATATGGATAGAACTTATAACAGGGTCTCGAAAAGCAAGTAATTTTTGCTGGGCCTGTATCCTTTTTTTAGGTTCATTAGGATTCTTAGTGGTTGGAACTTCCAGTTATCTTGGTAGGAATCTGATACCCGGATTTCCATCTCAGCAAATCGCTTTTTTTCCACAAGGGATCGTGATGTCTTTCTATGGGATCGCGGGTCTATTCATTAGTTCCTATTTGTGGTGCACAATTTCATGGAATGTCGGTAGTGGTTATGACCGATTTGATAGAAAAGAAGGAATAATGTGTATTTTTCGTTGGGGATTCCCCGGAATAAATCGTCGCATCTTCCTTCGCTTCTTTATGAAAGATATCCAATCAATCAGAATGGAGGTTAAAGAGGGTCTTTTTCCTCGTCGTATTCTTTATATGGAAATCAGAGGCCAAGGAACCATTCCCTTGACTCGTACTGATGAGAATTTGACTCCACGAGAAATTGAGCAAAAAGCGGCGGAATTGGCCTATTTCTTGCGCGTACCAATTGAAGTATTTTGAAATGAACCGAACGAAGAATGAATGTTTTCTCCGCATAATGGAAGGAGCTTGCTAATTTCCTTTTTACCTTTTTAATACAATTGAAGTTTCCTCAGAATATTCATTCGAGCAAAACATGTTAGATTCTGTTTCCTCGGTCCGTTGGCACAACAACCCGCATAGAATAAAACAAAAGTAGGAGAACGTATATGTAACAACTATAATAAATATAATAAACAATAAGAAGAAATTTTTTTCTATACCAAAACCGTTTTGTATGCGTATAGGGCCCAACTCAATTCTTTTATACTAGTAAAAAGTCTAATAAGTCTAATCTTAGTATTAATTCATCAAATATCCGAATATGTATTTAGTAATACAGAATTCATCTTTTTAGGTTAGGCCTCAGATTTGGAATTGATACCGTATTCCTGCGCTATGGTTAGACGGTACAACATTTCGAAAAAATTAATGGAATTAATCCGGGAGGGTTTTTCGTCTTGAAATCCGAATAATATTCGTTACTTCGAGTATTTATCGAAAGGAACAAATGAAGATGAAATTAGTTCGAATTTGCCAAATCGAGATATCCCGAAATCCTAAACTAAAATACTATATATATATATATACTTAATAAATATATTATTATATTATTTATTATTATTATATTATTTATTATTTTTATTTCATAAATTTTATTTTTTTCATCCGAAAAGGGGTCTTTATTCTATTTCTATATTCCTTCTAGATCTAAGGACTAAATTATTATACAAAAATAGGAATAGATCCATAGGTTCGATACCTTGTTATAGAACTCGTGCTTTAGAGAAATATCAGATCAGATAGAGTTGACAAATGAAGCAGTTCATTACCAATTCACAGATAAAAAATGAAAAAAAAGAAAGCATTGACTTCCCTCCCATATCTTGCATCTATAGTATTTTTGCCCTGGTGGGTCTCTCTCTCATTTCAAAAAAGTCTGGAACCTTGGATTATTAATTGGTGGAATACTAGGCAATCCGAAACTTTTTTGAATGATATTCAAGAGAAAAATGTTCTAGAAAAATTCCTAGAATTAGAAGAACTCTTCTTGTTGGACGAAATGATAAAAGAATACCCGGAGACACATATACAAAAGTTTCGTATAGGAATACACAAGGAAACGATACAATTGGTCAAAACACACAATGAATATCATCTCCATATCATTTTGCATTTTTCGACAAATATAATCTGTTTCGCTATTCTAAGTGGTTATTTTATTCTGGGTAATGAAAAGCTTGTCATTCTTAATTCTTGGGTTCAGGAATTCTTCTATAACTTAAGTGACACAATAAAAGCTTTTTCGATTCTTTTAGTTACTGATTTATGGATCGGATTTCACTCGACCCACGGTTGGGAACTAATGATTGGTTCGATCTACAATGATTTTGGATTGGCTCATAACGATCAAATTATATCTGGTCTTGTTTCCACTTTTCCAGTTATTCTAGATACAATTGTGAAATATTGGATCTTCCGTTTTTTAAATCGCGTATCTCCTTCGCTCGTAGTCATTTATCATTCAATGAATTAATGAAGAACTTATTTGATCTCCTGATATCAATCAAAATTTTTCTTCGCGTATAAAGAAAGCATTTTACTTATTTTCTTTATATTTCTACCTCTTCAAGGTATTTGTCCTATTTTAGTAGAATTATTTCGGTACAATGGCAGACTCGCAGATAGGGAACTATACTAGCCACCTATCTAATTTATTGTAGAAATTCCTGGATCAATGATTGGATCATGCAAAATAGAAATACTTTTTCTTGGGTAAAGGAACAGATGACTCGATCTATTTCTGTATCGATCATGATATATGTAATAACTCGAACATCTATTTCAAATGCGTATCCCATTTTTGCGCAGCAAGGTTATGAAAATCCACGAGAAGCAACTGGGCGAATTGTATGCGCCAATTGCCATTTAGCTAATAAGCCTGTGGATATTGAAGTTCCGCAAGCTGTACTTCCTGATACTGTATTTGAAGCAGTTGTTCGAATTCCTTATGATAAGCAACTGAAACAAGTTCTTGCTAATGGTAAAAAAGGGGCTTTGAATGTAGGGGTTGTTCTTATTTTACCCGAGGGATTCGAATTAGCCCCTCCCGATCGTATTTCTCCCGAGGTGAAAGAAAAGATAGGAAATCTGTCTTTTCAGAGTTATCGTCCCAATAAAAGAAATATTCTTGTGATAGGTCCTGTTCCAGGTCAGAAATATAGTGAAATCGTCTTTCCCATTCTTTCCCCCGACCCTGCTACGAAGAAAGATGTTCACTTCTTAAAATATCCCATATATGTAGGAGGGAACCGGGGAAGGGGTCAGATTTATCCTGATGGGAGCAAGAGTAACAATACGGTCTATAATGCTACATCCGCAGGTATAGTAAGCAGAATAGTACGTAAAGAAAAAGGAGGATATGAAATAACCATAGTTGATGCATCGGATGGACACCAAGTGGTTGATATTATACCTCCAGGACCAGAACTTCTTGTTTCAGAGGGTGAATCCATCAAGCTTGATCAACCATTAACAAGCAATCCTAATGTAGGGGGGTTTGGTCAGGGAGATGCAGAAATAGTGCTTCAAGATCCATTACGCGTCCAAGGCCTTTTGTTCTTCTTGGCATCTGTTATTTTGGCACAAATTTTTTTGGTTCTTAAAAAGAAACAGTTTGAAAAGGTTCAATTATTCGAAATGAATTTTTAGATCCAGAGATTCCTTACCATCAAGTTGGTAAAAAGCGCGGAATTCTTGTCAATCAATACAATTAAATATGTATGATCAAAAAATTCTGTAAATACCTCCGCTTGCTTTGTTTATACTGCTTTTTCGGGATGTATGGAATTCATTACTTCTATCCCATTCCCATTCCTAGCACTAGACAATAGGCATATAAAAACAAAGGAAGAGGATACAAGACAAGGACGGGATAAATGAAAGGAACAGATACTTCTAGGGGGGATTATAAGTCTTCCTAATCTTCCATTCGACACAAGAAAAAGGACTTTATACCCTTTCTTGTGTCGTTTTGTATCCAAATAATAATGATTTTTATCTTGTTCGTCAAAGATTACTATTTCTTCTTTTCCGGGTCTATCGAAATTCCTTTGTTTAGATTCATAAGAAGTAGTAGACAAAAAAAAAAGGGTTAGGGGGGATAATTCATTGAGCAAATGAAACTTCTTCTATTATTTTTAATTAAATTCAACTTAATAACTATTTCAAATTCAAATTTCTTTTCTAAATTTGAAAATAAAGGAAAAATTCTTCAAACAAAAAAATTTTGACTTTGACTCTTTTGGTTGAAAAGCGGATTAAATTCGATTTTTACGCATATCCAAATTCTTTTTTTTTATTTCATCACAGTTTTTTTTTATCTTTTTATAGAGTTTTTATAGAGTAAGGTTTTATTAGTTTAGTATAGAAATGATTTGCAGGATGTCTCATCCGTTTAAATACATAACATACAAATTGGAAAGTTATCCAGTCAACATAATCAAAATATTCTATTCTATTCGTAGAAATGACAAAAAGAATCCTTTTCTCTGATTTTTCAAACCACTCTATTCCTTCTTTCTTATGTTGTTTTTGAACAATGGAATTGAATCTATTTCTATTGATTGATTTATAGGCTCTGTCGTTCCTCCATAATATTCACTTTTACGAAGCAACAAGAAAGAAGGAATCAATCGATTTTCTGGATAATCCAATATTATATGGAATAGATCAAAGCCTCGCCTCGCTCTAAGCGTAAGAGAGTAAGAACTCAGCGGTATCTTACCGCTGAGTTCTTACTTTTTCATGTCTACAGTCTGGTTCATCTGA